ATATAAAGAAGAGAGAGCCCCCGGCTGGAGCCCCCCCCCTCTATCCTATCCGATAGGAAAGGAAGAATAGGAGAAACCCTAGATTAACGAATCAATAACTAGAATATTGAAGATACATAATATCCATAATACAATATTATCGTACCCTTAATGGATACCATAGAAGTACTACGTATATATTACATATAATAGTAACTATAGTTACAATATAGTAATACACCCGTATTATAGAGTATTTACTTATATCGTACTGCAAGGTCATCCACAACACCACTACCCTGCTATAATGGTATAACCCGGAATACACGTATATCGATTATTTCATAGGAAGGGAATTCAAGAATGACCTTACTTAATACCCAGGATACTGTAACTACAAAGCCATCCGCCAATCCCATGTATATATCAATGGTACCAATAAATCTTTTAGATTTAAAAGATAGATATGTTATAATACTAATGTAAATTAATGAATTGTACGATAAGTACGAAACGCAGTTAATGAAATATTCTATAATATAGAATTATTAACCTAGCTCCCCCCTCCCCCGATTGGGAGGAGAGAGGCGAGAGAGGAACCCTGGAGGGGGAGGGGGGAGAATACATACTTAGGGTTACAGTGATTTAAGAAACTCCAGTTATAGAGTTTAACTCTAGCTTATGTATTTACTGTTATGTAAAGGGAATATGTAAGTGTATGCTTGATATACTACTACCTTCAAAAGATCTGTAGTAACGATTAATCTCAGTTTAAAGTATTAAAACATTAATTAATATTATACTTAGTTATACATTTAAGGCCTAACTAATACTGTGCCAGCAGTTGCGGTTATACAATAAGTCCAAGTAAATATTTATTGGTTATAATATTATTATGTAATTTAAATTAATATTATAAATATAGTTGTTAGGTGAAATTTTAATTTTATAAAAAGTATTAGGTACTATATTATTATATATGAAAGCTATATAAGTAACTAGGATTAGATACCCTATTAATATAGTTGTTAATTAATAACCTTATTATTAATAGTTCTGTTCTTTAAAGTAAAAGAGTTTGGCGGTAATTTAATCTTCCCAGAGGAACCTGTCCTTTAATTGATAATCCACGTTAGATGTTACTTTAGTTTATTAAGCTTGTATACCTCTGTCATTGAATGTTCTATTAGGATGTATCTTCTTATTACTTTAATAAGTAAAATGTTAGGTCAAGGTGCAGCAATACTATAGTAGAGATGGGTTACATTCCGTATAACGGTTGAATTAATTAATGTAAGTATTAGTTATGAAATTGGATTTGGTAGTAATTATAAATAATTATCTATAATGACTTTAGCTCTAAATTATGTACATATCGCCCGTCACTCTCATTTATAAATGAGATAAGTCGTAACAAAGTAGGTTTACTGGAAAGTGTACCTAGAAAGATACAAGTTACATTCATAGGAATATTATTATTTACATTAATAAAAGAATTGTGCAATTCAATTTAGCTTGATAATTAAATATTTATTTATTATAATTATTTATTATAACTTTTCAAAAATATTTTATTGTTTAGTATTCTTTATAGAAGTACTTATATTATAATAATAGTTTATTAGTACTGTAAGGGAATATATTTAAATTATATTAAAGTATAATTAATTTTTAGTACCTTTTGTATCAGGGTTTATTAAATATATCTCATGTATATGAGTATCCCGAATTTATAGGATCTATATTATTACACTTTATAATGTGACATAATTATATGTAATAATAATATAGCAATTATATGTTATACAACTGTAATATATCTGGTTTACTAATAATTGAATTTAATTCATGTATACATATAATTTATATTAAATTGATTATATCAATTAATTGTATACTACCTTAATTGGGGATAAGCTCAATGTAGCTCCTATAATTAATATTACTTATATAGCATAGTAGGCTTAGTATTAGCCATCTTTATATTTCATTATAGAAGTCCTATATATAGTTTTTATTTTATATATATTTAGAATTATATTAGTATAATATACTTAATACATTACGTATATGTAATAATGATAGAATTAGTATTATACTTATATAAGATATAGTAACTCGGCAAATATAATCTTCACCTGTTTAACAAAAACATGGCCTTTTGAATAATAAATATAAGGTCTGGCCTGCCCAATGATTACATTTAATGGCCGCAGTATCCTGACTGTGCGAAGGTAGCATAATCATTTGTCCTTTAATTGGGGACTTGTATGAATGGTCTGATGAAGGATTACCTTTCTTTATTCTTATATATAAGAACTTAATCTATAAGTTAAAAAGCTTATATTATTTTAAGTGACGAGAAGACCCTGTAGAACTTTACTATAATGAATATACTGTTTAATATATATTATTAAATAAATAGTTATTTATAATAGTTTTGTTGGGGTGACAATTAAATTTATTAAACTTTAATTTGAATTAATTCATTAATTAGTGATTTATATTGATCCTATATTATAGATTATAAGAATAAGTTACCTCAGGGATAACAGCGTAATTCTATTGGAGAGTTCATATTAATAATAGAGTTTGCGACCTCGATGTTGGATTAAAATAAGTGTTAGGTGCATAAGTCTAATAACTAAGTCTGTTCGACTTTTAATATTTTACATGATCTGAGTTCAAACCGGCGTAAGCCAGGTTGGTTTCTATCTTTAAATTAATACTAATATTTTAGTACGAAAGGACCAAATATTATAAATATTTTATTTTTAAAGTTGATTAATATTAGTTGCTTTGGCAGATTTAATGTAATAAATTTAGGATTTATATATGTGGTATAACATCACAAGCAATACATTATACTTGTCTCATTTATGTTATTAGTAGTATGTATCCTAGTTGCTGTGGCATTTGTTACTTTACTAGAACGTAAAGTTTTAGGTTATATTCAATTACGTAAGGGCCCCAACAAGGTTGGTATGATAGGGCTATTACAGCCTTTTTCTGATGGTATTAAATTGTTCTTTAAAGAACAAACATACCCTTATATAAGTAATTATCTATTATACTTTATTGTTCCTATTTTTATATTAGTATTGTCTATATCTATGTGAGCTTTATTTCCTTATCTTATTAATGTTTGTACCTTTAATTTAGGTGTACTCTTTTTTATATGTTGTTCTGGCATGGGTGTATATGGAGTTATACTTTCTGGGTGGGCTTCTAATTCTAATTATGCTTTATTAGGTAGTCTACGTGCTGTAGCTCAGACTATTTCTTATGAAGTAAGTATATCTTTATTGTTAGTAAACTTACTTTTGTTAGTATTAAGCTTCAATCTAATTGATTTTATAGTTTACCAGGATTATATTTGATTTATATCTTTGTCTTTTCCTTTATTTTTATGTTGATTCTCTTCCTGTTTAGCTGAAACTAATCGATCTCCATTTGACTTTGCTGAGGGCGAAAGAGAACTTGTTTCTGGCTTTAATATTGAATATAGAAGTGGTAGTTTTGCTTATATTTTCTTATCAGAATATATAAATATTATCTTTATAAGTATACTTACGGTAGTCCTATTCATAGGGTGTAATTTATACTCTATTGGATTTTATATTAGGGTAGTAATATTAGTATTTTCTTTTATTTGAGTTCGTGGTACTTTACCTCGTTTTCGATATGATAAGTTAATATATTTAACCTGAAGGGTGTTTTTACCTATATCTTTGAATTACTTATTGTTTTTCTCTGGAGTATTAGTTACTTTAATACTTTAATCATTATAAATAGTGAATAGAATAGTGAACATACCCTTATATCCAGGGTAGTATAATATTACTTGTATAGGTAATACTTGTACATTGTATGTAAAGTATATATTATCACTATAAATAGTGTATATTAAGTTAATAAAGGATTTTAACCTTTTTCTTATATTTTCAAAATATATGCTTATCATAAGCTACTTAACTAATCAGTAATTTTATCCCAAAATATTAATAGTAAAGGGTTAATTATATAGTATATAAAGTAACTTAAAGTTAATAATTGCCCTGTAAAGATAAATGGTTCTTCAGCAGGTCGTGCTCCAATTCAAGTTAATAAAATCAAATTTACTAATAATATTCAGAATATAATTTTATTTAAAGGGTAAAATGCAGTTCTTTGGAACTTTATTTTGTTGGTAAAGGGTAAAATAATAATAATAACAATAGATAGAACTATAGCGAGTACACCTCCTAATTTGTTAGGAATAGACCGTAAAATAGCATATGCAAATAGGAAATATCATTCAGGTTGAATATGAATTGGTGTTACTAATGGGTTAGCAGGAATGAAATTTTCAGGGTCTCCTAGTAATCGGGGCTCAGTCAAATTTAATATAATAAATATAAATAATACTATAATTATTCCTATAATGTCCCTGGTGCTAAAATAAGGATGGAAGGGAATTTTATCAAAGTTTCTATTTAGTCCTAAAGGGTTATTTGATCCTGTTTGGTGTAAGAATAACAAGTGTACTAGAGTTAGTGCAGCGATAATAAAAGGTAGTAAGAAGTGTAGAGTAAAGAATCGTGTTAACGTTGCATTATCAATTGAAAACCCCCCTCATAATCATTTTACTAATTCTCTTCCTAAATAAGGTACTGCTGATAGTAAATTGGTAATTACCGTAGCTCCTCATAATGATATTTGCCCTCAAGGTAAAACATATCCTAAGAAGGCAGTTCCTATAACTACTAATAGTATAATTACTCCAATTCTTCAAGTTATAAATAACTTATATGACCCGTAATATATACCTCGCCCCACATGTAAATATAGACAAATAAAAAATAATGATGCTCCATTTGCATGTAAGGATTTTAGAAGTCAACCATTATTTACATCTCGGCAAATATGTATAACTCTATTAAAGGCTATTTCAATGTTAGCAGTATAGTGCATAGCTAGGAAAATCCCTGTAATAAGTTGTAGTATTAGACATATACCTAGTAATGACCCAAAGTTTCATCATAGTGAGATTCTGGATGGTGATGGTAAATCAATTAAACTATTATTTATAATTTTGAATAGCGGATGAGTTTTTCGTAAGGGTATATTCATTAGCTTTTTTTACGTATAGGTCCTTCAAATACATTAACAATATAAGTTACACTAATTATAGTATATAGTAAGTATAACACTATTATAATAGTTAAAAATATAGATTGTGTATTAAATAAATTTCTTATGGAAATAGCTTGATCATATATGGTGTAGTAGTTTATATTATCCTTGCTTACTATATTTATTAGCACTTCATCATTAACTATAGTTAATGTTAAAGTAATTAATATCCATATAATAATAAATATCAGTATTGTACTGGATGTTTTAAATTTTTCATTAGAGGCTACACTAGCCATGTAAATGAATAATACTAAGGCCCCTCTTAGTATAGTAATTAATAAAATATATGATAATATAAATGAATTATTATATATAATACCTGAGATTAGGGTAGTAATTAGGGTTTGTAAAATTAAGATTAATCCTATACTTAAAGGGTGTTTTATAAAGGGAAAAATAATTATTATTATTAATAATAACATAATACTTAATATAATATCAATAAGTAGTTTATTTAAAATACTAATTTTGGAGATTAGTGATGGGTGGAAAATCCCTTATTGAAGCCTTAAAGATGAATATCTAACTATGATTTACAAGATCATTATTTTTAAATTAAACTATTAAGGCTTATTATTAATATATTAGAATTCTCACTAACATTAATGTTTTTAACAACTTTATTTACTTTTTGTTCTATTCATAAGCACTTATTAATAACTCTATTAAGATTAGAGATATTGGTGTTAGTAATATATTTACTATTCTTTATTTTTATAGTAACTTATAATTGCGGGGGGTATTTTATTCTTTTATTTTTAACTTTTTCAGTCTGTGAGGGTTGTTTAGGGTTGGCTATTTTAGTATCCTTAATTCGATGTCATGGTAATGATATAATTATATCAATAAATATACTATCATGATAAGAATAATTATGTATATATTACTATTGATCCCAATATCACTTACGGGTGAATGATGAATATTGTGTTTATTATTAATGGTGTGCTTTTTTATAAGTATAAACTCTATCTGAATAATAGATTATTACAGTATACTTTCCTATTCAATAGGGGGAGATATAATATCATATTGTTTAGTATTATTAACAATGTGAATCACCATTATAATACTGGTTGCTAGCACAAATGTGTTTAATAGTAACAGCAATATTGTTGTATTCACTACTGTGTGTTTATTACTAATAATAGTATTAATTTTCACCTTTATGTGTATAAACATATTTATATTTTATTTATATTTTGAGAGTTCTTTAATCCCTACCCTTTTTCTTATTTTTGGGTGGGGATATCAACCAGAACGGTTGTTAGCTGGTTACTATCTCTTATTTTATACTCTTTTTGCTTCTTTACCTTTATTAGTATGTATTTTCTATATATATAGAACTTGTTTTTCTTTGTTTTACTTTCTTATTAACTTAAACTGTAACATTTATATTTATATCTCTTTAATTATGGCTTTCTTAATTAAAATACCTATAATTATATTTCATTTTTGGCTATTAAGGGCTCATGTAGAGGCACCTGTATCAGGTTCTATAATCTTGGCAGGTGTACTTTTAAAGTTAGGGGGATACGGTATGTTACGTGTTTTTATATTTATATATGAATATTCATCTTTTTATAATTATATCTATATTTGTGTTAGTCTATATGGTATATTCATTGTAGGCATACTCTGTATGATTCAAGTTGATATCAAAACCCTAATTGCTTATTCTTCTGTAGCCCATATAGGATTAGTAATTTGTGGCGTAATAACTTTTAATAGATGAGGGATACTGGGATCTTTAGTATTAATAATTGGACATGGGTTGTGTTCTTCAGCTTTATTTGCTTTAGCAAATATTATTTATGAACGTTCTCATAGCCGTAGAATACTTATTAATAAGGGCTTAATAACTATTATACCTTCTTTATCTTTAATATGATTTATGGCTTCTATTAATAACATAGCATCCCCTCCTTCATTGAATTTAATAGGTGAAATTATACTTATTAATAGAGTACTTAGATGAAGAGTGATGAGATGTTTATTTTTAGCTTTAGGTTCTTTTATAAGATGTTGTTATAGAATCTATATATATTCTTATATTAATCATGGCTCTTTATATACAGGTAATAATTGTTTATCATTAGCTACATTTCGTGAATACTTACTTATTATTTTTCATTTACTTCCTTTAAATATTATTTTTATAAAGATTGATTTTCTTTTATTATGATTATACTTGAGTAGTTTAATTAGAACAATAATTTGTGGAGTTATAGGTATAATCTTTATCTCAGGTAATTAAAAAGTACTTGTATTTATTAATCGGGTGGGTTCTAGTATTATTAAGTTTAGCCCTGTTTATATTGGGATTAAACCTAATTATTAATGATTATTCAATCTTACTTGATTGGGAAATTATTAGTATTAATTCTGTTAGAATTGTTATAACTTTACTGTTTGATTGAATATCATTAACCTTTATATCTTGTGTTTTATTGATTTCGTCAATAGTAATTTTTTATAGACATTCTTATATATACTATGATATGAACAAGGTTCGATTTTTATTTATAGTCCTTTTGTTCATTTTATCCATAATACTTATAATTTTAAGACCAAACCTTATCAGAATTCTGTTAGGGTGGGATGGTTTAGGCCTGGTATCTTATGTTTTAGTTATTTATTTTCAAAACTCTAAGTCCCACAATGCTGGCATATTGACGATTTTAACTAACCGAATTGGTGATGTAGCTATTTTATTAGGAATTGGGTTAATGCTTAACTTTGGCAGATGACATTACATTTACTATGTACAAATATGGGATAATTCTATACATATATTATTCCTTTTAGTAGTTTTAGCTTCTTTTACAAAAAGAGCTCAAATTCCCTTTTCTTCTTGGCTCCCTGCTGCTATAGCAGCCCCTACTCCTGTCTCAGCTCTAGTTCATTCTTCTACCTTAGTAACAGCAGGTGTTTATTTATTAATTCGATTTAGTAATGTATTCTCTAATTATGATTGTTCTTTGTTAGTATTATTAAGTATAATGACTATGTTTATAGCGGGTTTAGGGGCTAGATATGAAAGTGATTTAAAAAGGATTATTGCCCTATCTACTTTAAGTCAGTTAGGATTAATAATAAGAATCTTGTTTATAGGCCTTCCTATTTTGGCCTTTTTTCATTTATTAACTCATGCTTTTTTTAAGGCTTTACTCTTTCTTTGTGCAGGTTTAATTATTCATTTAATATCAGATTCTCAAGATATCCGGTGTATGGGGGGTATTATTAAGTATATCCCTTATACTTGTGCTTGTTTTTGTATTTCTAATCTTTCTTTATGTGGATTACCCTTTATGTCTGGGTTTTATTCTAAGGATTTATCACTAGAATTAGTAAGTTTTACTTATTATAATTTATTTGTGTACCTTATTTTTTATATATCAGTAGGTTTAACTAGTATATATACTATTCGTATGTTGTACTATACCCTTTATGGGTGTAATAACATATATGTATGTCAAGGTTACTTTGAGGATAGGGTAATAGTCTATTCAATAACACTTTTATCTCTATTAAGTGTGTTTGCAGGTTCATCATTAGGATGATTAATATTCCCCTTCCCTGATATTATTTGTTTAGATTTTTTAACTAAGATTTCTACTTTAATTTTTATTATATTAGGGTTCTTTCTGGGGGGAGAATTGGTAATAATTAATTATACTAACCCCATATATATAATAAATATATATTGATTGTCTAATTTCTTAGGAGATATATGATTTATACCCCGATTAAGAACTTATACAATTTATGATAAATGCTTAATATTGTCTGTTAATTATTCAGGTTCTATGGAGATAGGATGGTCAGAGTATACTATTTCAAATATACTTTACAAGTATATAATATATATAAGTAGTATAATTACTATATATCAAAATAATAATATTAAGTATTTTATACTTACATTTTTAGTATTGTTTATTATTTTCCTTATTTAAAATTAGAATAGCTTAAGTATTAAAGCATAATATTGAAGATATTAATATAAGTGTATACTTTTCTAATATTTATAAGATATATTATCTATCTTCCCATTGAAAATGGGGTGTTTTGTGTAAACTATATAAATAAGAGGTAGACGGAATTTAACCGCCTGAGAAGATAGTTAGCAGCTTCTTCTTTATCATTTACCTCTTTTAATAGGGCAAACATGCCAATTAATTTATTAACAATAAATTGCCTCTGATTTTGGCTTCTATTAATGTAAGTAAGGAGAATTTTCTCTTAAGTTTAGGTCGAAACTAAATGTATAATTTTACTTCACTACTTTTAATGAGGAAGACTATAAAAGTACTTTTTAAGTGCAAATTAAATGTTATTATTAACTACATCCCCTAAATAGCCCATTCTAGTACTCCATTGTTTCATTCATGATATAGGCCTATAATTAAAATAATTATAAATACTATAATCGTAGTTATTCAAGTAGAAATTATAGTGTACTTTAATGTAATCACTATGGGTAAAATAATAACAATTTCGATATCAAAAATTAAGAATAGTACGGCAATTAGGAAGAATTGTAATGAAAATGGTATTCGTGAGGATCTTTTAGGGTCAAACCCACATTCAAAAGGTGATATCTTTTCTCGGTCTATAATAGATTTTTTAGAAATAATTGAACAGGCTGTTATAAGTACAGTTGAAATTACTGTTGCTAATGAAATTATTATAATAATTATATTTATTATCCTTTCCCTTAAAGGGACAATTTAATTGGAAGTTAAATATACTTTATATATTAAAAGGATAACTACCTCATCAGTAAATAGAAATATATAAGAATAATCATACAACATCTACGAAGTGTCAGTATCATGCTGCTGCTTCAAATCCGAAGTGATGTGTTCTTGAAAAGTGGAATATTATATGTCGTATTAAGCAAACTGCTAGGAATGTAGTTCCGATAATTACATGAATTCCATGGAATCCTGTAGCTATATAGAATGTGGACCCATATACTGAATCACTAATAGTAAAAGTAGCTTCTATATATTCATATGCTTGCAGTATAGTAAAGTATAATCCTAGGACTACTGTAATTAATAATCTTTGGGTAGTTTGTGAGTGATTTCCACTTATTAAACTATGATGGGCCCATGTTACAGTAATACCTGAACATAATAACACTATTGTATTTAATAATGGGATTTGTATAGGATTAAATGTTTTAATACCTGCTGGTGGTCATATCATACCAATTTCTGGGGTTGGGGATAAACTTCTATGGAAGAAGGCTCAGAAAAATGAAATAAAGAAGAAAATTTCTGATACAATAAATAGAATTATCCCTCATTTTAGTCCTATAACTACCTTTATAGTATGCTTTCCTTGATATGTGCCTTCACGTGTGATGTCTCGTCATCATTGAATTATAGTCAGGAGTACAATAATAATCCCTAGAATATATAATTTTATACTGTTTATATGGAATCATATAACTATTCCTGAGGTTAATGTTAATGCCCCAATTGATCCTGTTAATGGCCAGGGTCTATAATCTACTAGGTGATAAGGGTGATTACTATGTGTTTTCATAAGCTACTTCACTAGTATATAATGTACTTAATACTGAAAATACATAAGCTTGAATGATGGATACTGCTGTTTCAAATAATATTAATATTATTTGTACAAGTATTAACAAGGATATCACTGTTGTTGATGTACTAATTCTATTATTACCTAATAGTCTTATAAGTAAGTGTCCGGCAATTATATTGGCAGTTAATCGTACTGCTAAAGATCCTGGTCGGATGAAATTTCTAGTAGTTTCAATTAATACTATAAAAGGCATTAATAGTGGTGGTGTTCCTATGGGGATTAAGTGAGCAAATATATGTTGGGTATGATTAATTCATCCAAATAACATTAATCTTATTCATAGAGGTAGGGATAGAGCTAATGAAAATACTAAGTGACTTGAGGAGGTAAAAATATAAGGAATTAATCCATAAATATTATTTACTAAAATAAACATAAATAATGATACAAATAGTAATGTAAATCCTTTTACTTTATAAGTCAAGAGTGTTTTAAACTCATTATGTAATTTGTCTATTACAATATATATAATTATACTATATCGGGAAGGTAATATCCAGTAGTTTAGGGGGATTAATATAAATACAATTAACGTACTTATTCAGTTTAATGATATTATATTGGAAGATGCAGGATCAAATGCTGAGAATAGGTTATTTATCATTTTCAATTAATATTTGTTCTAATATAGTTAATAGTAGGCTTAAGATAATTATTATATTTAATATAAAAATAATTAATAATTATCACAGATAATAAAATAATAATAAATAATATGAATATGGTTATTCATCAAATAGGTGCTATTTGTGGTATAGAAAAGTATAATTACTATATCTTTAATTTGACAAATTAATATTTTAATTTAAACTAACTTTTCCATTAAGAGTAAGCGTTAATTACTATAATATGGTTTAAGAGACCATTACTTTCTTTCAGTCACTTAATGAGTTATTATTTAATCACTTAATAAATTGATTTATATTAACAGCTTCTATTACAATAGGTATAAAACTATGATTTGCCCCACAGATTTCTGAACATTGTCCATATATAATAGTAGGTCGTTTAATAGTAAATGATCCTTGATTTAAACGTCCAGGGGTAGCATCAATCTTTACTCCTAAACAAGGAATTGTTCATGAGTGGATAACATCTGTGGCTGTAGTTAAGATACGAATTTGTGAATTAATAGGCAATACAATTCGATTATCTACATCTAATAGTCGAAATTCTCCTATTTCTAATGATGAAGTAGGCTTTATATAGGAATCAAATTCAATTTTGTTAAAGTCTGAATATTCATAGGATCAATACCATTGATGGCCAATTGCTTTAATTGTTATTATAGGGTTATTAATTTCGTCTATTAAATATAGAATTCGTAATGAAGGTAGAGCAATAAATACTAATGTAATTGCAGGTATAATAGTTCATACTAGTTCAATAGTTTGCCCTTCTAGTAAAGTACGATTAATATATTTATTACTAAATAATGATATTATTATATAAGTTACTAATACTGTAATCATTAATAAAATTATTATAGTATGATCATGAAAGAAGATTAATTGTTCTATTAAAGGGGAATTTCCATCTTGAAGAGATACATTTGATCATGTTGCGATTTCTAATAAAAGAAGGTTCTTTATAAATGAAGCTTAAGTTCATTGCATATTATCTGCCATATTAGAATACAGTAATAATAGGTAATTCATTATAAGAATGCTCAGCAGGGGGGGTTTTCTGTAGTCATTCAATACTTGATACTATATTTTGTGAGAATAATACTATACGTTGAGATACTATACTTTCTCATAGGATTATAAGGAATATTAATACCCCAATTAGTGAGATTGTTGATCCTATGGTTGAAATAATATTTCATGATAAATAGCAGTCAGGATAGTCTGAGTAGCGTCGAGGTATTCCTCTTAATCCCAGGAAATGTTGTGGGAAAAATGTTATATTAACACCTACAAATATAATAATAAATTGAATTTTTAATCATTTAGGGTGTATTGTTAATCCAGTAAATAGGGGATACCATTGAATAAATCCTGCTATAATAGCAAATACTGCCCCTATTGATAATACATAGTGAAAGTGTGCAACTACATAATATGTATCATGTAATACAATATCAATGGAAGAATTAGCCAGAATAACTCCTGTTAACCCTCCAATAGTAAATAAAAATACAAACCCTAGGGCTCATAGTGTTGAAGGGGAGTAATTAATTACTGATCCATGTAACGTAGCTAGCCAGCTAAAAATTTTAATTCCTGTTGGCACAGCAATAATTATAGTCGCTGAAGTAAAATAGGCTCGTGTATCAACATCTATACCTACAGTAAATATATGGTGTGCTCATACAATAAAACCTAATAATCCGATAGCTAGTATGGCATAAATTATACCAAGTGATCCAAATGTTTCATTTTTACCACTTTCTTTTCTAATAATGTGTGAAATTAGTCCAAACCCCGGTAGAATTAAAATATATACTTCTGGATGTCCAAAGAATCAGAATAAATGTTGATATAGGATGGGGTCTCCTCCCCCTGCTGGGTCGAAGAATGATGTATTAAAATTCCGGTCAGTAAGCAATATGGTGATTGCTCCTGCTAATACAGGTAACGATAATAATAATAGTAAGGCTGTAATGCTTACAGATCATACAAATAAAGGGATTCGTTCTGGGGTTATACCTACTGGTCGTATATTAATAACTGTTGAAATAAAATTTACTGCTCCTAAAATGGAGGATACCCCTGCTAAATGTAATCTAAAAATGGCTAGATCTACTGAAGCTCCATTATGGGCCACATTTGCTGATAGGGGCGGATAGACTGTTCATCCTGTTCCTACTCCTTTTTCTACAATTCTACTAATAATTAGTAATGTAATTGAAGGGGGTAATAATCAAAAACTTATATTATTTATACGAGGGAATGCTATATCTGGTGCCCCAATTATTAAAGGGACTAATCAGTTACCGAATCCTCCAATTATAATTGGTATAACTATAAAGAAAATTATAATAAAAGCATGTGCGGTAACAATTACATTGTAAATTTGATCATCTCCAATAAAGGATCCTGGGTGTCCTAGTTCAATACGAATAATTCAACTAAGTGATGTCCCTAATATGCCAGCTCAGATACCAAATATAAAATATAGGGTTCCAATGTCTTTATGATTTGTTGAAAATAATCATTTATTCAAATGACAAGGTGGCTGAATTTTAGGCTATAAATTGTAAATTTATATATGAGTTAATATCTCTCTTGTTATAGGGCTTTATAGTCAATATATGATATTAGACTGCAATTCTAAAGTAGTAATAATTACTAAAGCTTAAGATTTAGAAGTATCTTATTTTTAACTTTGAAGGTTAATAGTTTTAATAACTTAAAGCTTTATAATTAAAATATATTTATATATATAATAATTGGTAATATGAGGTTTATAATGAATATAAATGTTCTGTTAATGTAAGTTTTAATTGGCTTAATTAATCAGTTATTAACTGATCTATATATTAATAAAATTGATCTAATTATTCGTATATAAAAATATAATGTTAATAAGGAGCATATTACTATAATAGTAATAGTTCAGTACATATTTATCTCAATTATATATTGAATTACTATTCATTTAGGGAAAAATCCGATAAATGGGGGTAACCCCCCTAGTCTTAATATTATAATAGATATTATTAATTTATCTAAATAAGTATTAACATATACATTAATTTGATTCATAAAATAAATATTATATATTGATAATCATAATAAAATTGGGGTTAATATAATAGTGTACAGTAATAGATATATTATTCATCTGTTGTTATTAATATATATACATCTTATTATTCATCCTATGTGGTTAATAGACGAGTAGGCTATAAGTTTACGTATAGAAGATTGATTAAGCCCTCCAATGGATCCAACTACTACGGATATAGTAATCATTACTATTAATATAGAGTTATGGCCAATAGTTGATATAATAGTTAATGGGGCAACTTTTTGTAATGTTATTATAATATAACACTTTATTCAATTTATTTTACTTATAATTTCTGGGAATCAAAAGTGTAATGGTGGGACTCCTATTTTGATACATATACTTAGTATAATAATAATACTTATACTATTACTTATAGCCTCGTAATGTACTATAATCAGTCTGTTAAACAGAATTACAAACAGCATTATTAATGATCCCATTCTTTGTACTAGAAAATATATCATGCATCTTTGTGCTAGAAAGTGATTTTTGGTCTTTGAGATCAGTGGAATAAAGGCTATTAAGTTTATCTCTAGACCTATTCATATACTAATTCAGTTATTTGAACTAATTACTACTAGAGCACTAAAAATAGTGATTGATAAAAATAATAAATTACTTGAATTTTTAATTAAAAAGAAGAAGATTATAACTTCTATATTCAGGGTATGAGCCTAATAGCTTAAATTAGCTTATCTTTTTATACTATGGTGTATATTGCACAAAGGATTTTGATTCCTTAGGTTTAGGGTAATACCCTTTTAGTATAA